CTTGGCACCGATCTAATCAAGACTCTCCTTATAGAGAAAAAAAAAGTAAAAAATATGATTTTTGTTTTTTAACTGTTTGGGGGATGGAAACCGACCTCCCTTTTTGCTCTCCCCGAAAACGATCCTCCTTTTTTGCACCTATTTTAAAAGAACTTGGAAAAATGCTTAAAAAAAGGAAGACAAATTGTTTTCCAATTCTAAGAAGATTAAACGAACGAACAAATTTCTCTTTAAGAGTCTCAACAACAATTAAAAAAAGCATTCTCCTTATAAAAAAAATAATAAAAGAATTAGTAAAAATAAACCCAAAACTATTATTGGGATTAGGAGAAGTATATGAGTTGCGTGAAACTAAAAAAGAAAAAGATTTTATAATCAGTAATAGTATTATTTATAAACCATCCAGTAAAATTAAATCTATTGATTGGAGAAGTTATTCACTGCCAGAAAAAAAAACAAAAGAGCTGACTGATAGAACAAGCCTAATCATAACTCAAATAAACAAACTTATAAAAGCCAAGAAAAAAAAAAATATAACTTCAGAAAAAAATATTAGTTCGAACAAAAAAAGTCATGATGCTAACAGATTCGAATCCTATATATATATTTTGCAGGTGTTAAAAAAAAGAAAGATTAGATTAATCCGTAAATCACATTTTTTTATACAATTTTTCTTTCAAAGGATATACTTCTTAGGTATGATTAATATTCTTCGGATCGACACACAAGTTTTTCTTGAATCAACAACAAAAAAAGTTAAAAAATACATTTACAATATTAATATTAAAGCAAATCCCGAAAGAATTGAGAAAAAAAAACAAATTCACTTTATAAAGTCACTTTCTAATATTAGTAATATTAATAAATATTCAAAGAAGTTACCTTCTTTGTCACAAGCATATGTATTTTTCAAATTATCAAAAACCCACGTTATTAACTTAAGATCTGTTCTTCAATATCACGGAACACCCGTTTTTAAGAAAAACGAACTAACGGGATATTTTAGAACACAAGGAATATTTCGTTCCGAATTTAAAAATAAAAAACTTCGTAATTCTAGACTGAATCAATGGAAAAATTGGTTACGGGTTCATTATCAATATAATTTATCTAAAATTCAATGGTCTAAATTAGTAGCACAAAAATGGCAAAATACAGTTAATCAAGCCCCCAAAAAAGATTTAAACAAATGGTATTCATATGAAAAAGAAACTTATTCTCTATTACCAAATACAAAAGAAAATTTTAAAAGACACTCTGAATATGATCTCTTATCATCTAAATCTATTAATTATGAAGCTAAGAAGAACTCATATAGTTATGTATCATCATTACAAGTAAACAATACCGAAGAGATTTCTTATAATTACAACATAGATAAACAAAAATTATTTGATGGGCTGGCAATTATACTTATCAAGAATTATCTAGGAAAAGATGCTATTATGGCTAAAAATCCGGATAGAAAATATGCGGATTGGAAAATTATCCATTTTAGTGTTAGGAAGAAGCTCAATAGTGAGGCTTGGATCCATAGCACCAGTAATAAACAGACTAGTCACGACCAAAAAATTGATAAAATGTATAAGAAATATCCTTTTTATCTCCCAATTCATGAAGACATCAACCCCTTCAATAAAAAACAATTTGCTTGGATGGGAATGAATGAAGAAATACAAAACAAGGCCATATCCGATTTTGAACTTTGGTTCTTCCCAGAAGTTATGTTACTTTATAATTCATATAAAATAAAACCCTGGGTCATACCCATAAAATTACTTTTTTTTTTTTTTCAGGGAAATGCACCGATTAGTACAAATAAAAACATCAATGAAAAAAAATATCTTGAAGAAGATTATACGGGATCAGTCATAAAAAACCATACAAAGAAAAAGCAAAACACAAGCGCTACAGAAACAGAATTCTATTTTTTCCGAAAAAATAATTTGCTTATTCAATTTAGAAGTGATTATTTTTTTAATCAACAACTAATCAATAATATCAAGGTATATTGTCTCCTGCTTAGACTGAGAAGCCCGCGAAAGGTTTTTATATCCTCTCTGCAACGAGGCGAAATGATTTTCAATATAATGCTGAGTCACAAGGATGTCTATATTCCAGAATTGGTGAAAGGGGGGGGGGTTAGCATCGAACCGGTTCGTCTGTCTGTCAAAACTAATGGAAAATTTATTAGATATCAAAGCATAAGTATTTCATTGGTTCATAAGAGTAAAGATCGCATTAATCATGGTGATAAAAAGAATTTTTATAAATCCCTTACAAGACATCAAAAAATAACCGGAAATAGAGACAAAAACTATTATGCTTTGCTCGTTCCCGAAAATATTTTATCACCTAGACGTCGGAGAGAATTTAGAATTGTAATTTCATTGAATTCAAGAAAAGGGAAGGGTGTGGATCGAAATCCCATACTTTGGGATGGGAAGAACGTAAAAAACTGTGTTAAATTTTTGGATACAAGCCCAAGTCTTGATATAGATAAAAATAAATTAATAAAATTAAAGTTCTTTCTGTGGCCCACTTATCGATTAGAAGATTTAGCTTGTATGAATCGCTATTGGTTTGATACCACTAATAGCAGTAGTTTCAGTGTGTTAAGGCTACATATGTATCTACAATATCCACAATTTTAAAATAGACGGCGATAAATTTTTGCTAGATATCAGATATCAGGTAACATATCTAATATTTCAAAGCAAACTAATACATACATGTAGTATCTTACATTCCATGATAATTCGATCTATAAATAAATAAATCAACGGAATTTTTTTTTGAACTCTAACTTTTCTATATTAATCCAATTTGAAATTGGATTCATCAGTGACTCATTTTTTTTTAGAAAATTAAGAGTAGATAATTAAATTTAGTATACCCGATTCAAATGGTTAGCATTATTCTTATTTATTATTTCTGATCAGTAAAATTAACAATAAAAAAAATATCTTTAAACAAGAAAAGAAAAAGGGGGAGCAATTTACGTTTTATGGTAAAAAATTCATTCATTTCAGTTTTTTTCCAAGAAAAAAAAGAAGAAAACCCGGGGTCTGTTGAATTTCAAGTATTAAGTTTCACTAATAAGATACGACGACTTACTTCACATTTGGAATTGCACAGAAAAGACTATTTATCTCAGAGAGGTTTACGTAAAATTCTGGGAAAACGTCAACGATTACTAGCTTATTTGTCAAAGAAAAATAGAGTACGTTATAAAGAATTAATTGGTCGGTTGGAGATTCGCGAGCCAAAAAATCACTAATTTAAATTTTAAAGAACTTTAATTATTTGATTTGTTAGATCTTGAATTTTGATTATTTTCGGCAATTCATGGAAGAATCAATCGGGGAAAAACCTATGAATGTACCAGCTACAAAAAAAGACCTCATGATAGTAAATATGGGTCCTCAGCACCCATCAATGCATGGTGTTCTTCGACTCATCATTACTCTAGATGGTGAAGATGTTATTGACTGTGAACCAATATTGGGTTATTTACACAGAGGAATGGAAAAAATTGCAGAAAACCGAACAATTATACAATATTTGCCTTATGTAACAAGGTGGGATTATTTAGCTACTATGTTCACAGAAGCGATAACCGTAAATGCACCAGAGCAGTTAGGAAATATTCAAGTACCGAAAAGAGCCAGCTATATCAGAGTAATTATGTTGGAGTTGAGTCGTATAGCTTCTCATTTGTTATGGCTCGGCCCTTTTATGGCCGATATTGGGGCACAAACCCCTTTCTTCTATATTTTCAAAGAAAGAGAATTAGTATATGATCTATTCGAAGCTGCCACTGGTATGAGAATGATGCATAATTATTTTCGTATCGGGGGAGTCGCTGTTGATCTACCCCATGGCTGGATAGATAAATGTTTAGATTTCTGTGATTATTTTTTAACAGGGGTTGCTGAATATCAAAACCTTATTACACGAAATCCTATTTTTTTAGACCGAGTTGAGGGAGTAGGGATTATTAGCGAAGAGGAAGCAATAAATTGGGGTTTATCAGGACCAATGCTACGAGCTTCCGGAATAAAGTGGGATCTTCGTAAAGTTGATCATTATGAGTGTTATGACGAATTTAATTGGGAAATCAAATGGCAAAAAGAAGGAGATTCGTTAGCTCGTTATTTAGTACGAATCAGCGAAATGACGGAATCTCTAAAAATTATTCAACAGGCTCTGGAAGGAATTCCAGGAGGGCCCTATGAGAATTTTGAAAACCGATGCTTTGATATAGTAAGGGATCCAAAATGGAATGATTTTGAATATCGATTCATTAGTAAAAAGCCTTCGCCCACTTTTGAATTGTCGAAACAAGAACTTTATGCGAGAATCGAAGCACCAAAGGGAGAGTTGGGCATTTTTTTGATAGGAGATCAAAGTGTTTTTCCTTGGCGATGGAAAATCCGACCGCCAGGTTTTATCAATTTGCAAATTCTTCCTCAGTTAGTTAAAAGAATGAAATTGGCTGATATTATGACGATACTAGGTAGTATAGATATCATTATGGGAGAAGTTGACCGTTGAAATGCTAATTGATAGAACAGAAATACAAGATATCAATTCTTTTTACAGATTGGAGTCTTTAAAGGAGGTCTATGGGATCATATGGATGCTTATCCCTATTTTGACTCTTGTATTGGGAATCACAATAGGTGTACTAGTAATTGTGTGGTTAGAAAGAGAAATATCCGCAGGGATACAACAACGTATTGGACCTGAATATGCCGGCCCTTTAGGAATTCTCCAAGCTCTAGCAGATGGGACAAAACTACTTGTTAAAGAAAATATTATTCCATCTAGAGGAGATAGTGGTTTATTCAGTATCGGACCATCAGTAGCGGTCATATCAATTTTACTAAGTTATTCCGTAATTCCTTTTGGTTATCATCTTATCCTAGCTGATCTCAATATCGGGGTTTTTTTATGGATCGCTATTTCAAGTATTGCTCCTATTGGACTTCTTATATCAGGATATGGATCAAATAATAAATATTCCTTTTTAGGTGGTTTACGAGCAGCTGCTCAATCCATTAGTTATGAAATACCATTAACTCTATGTGTGTTATCAATATCTCTACGTGTGATTCGTTGAGACATAAACTTTTTACTATTTCCGTTCTTTCGCGTAAAGCGTTGAATAGATAGTCTCAGTTTTTTGTTCATCAACACTAACGATGAACAAAATCAGATAGTTCTATGAGTGAAAAAAAACAGCTTATAAGTTCGCAGTAAGAAGTCGAGCCTCATTTCCTATGTACCAGGATTAAGCAAAAGGAAATATAAGCAGTAGAGACTGTTTACCCCAAGATTGGTTGGTTGGGCATCATGGCTTGAAGCGGGTTCACAAAATCAACTGTATGGGGTTTTCATTAGCGTTTGACTATATTACCCGACTACCATAACAGGGGATTGGGCAAAAATGAGTGGATGGTTAGAAACACCAAATTACACAAGGGATTAGTAATAGAGATTCTGTAAATTATACAAAGGGCCGTTTCCGCATAATAAGGAAGACTAATTGGGGCTTTACGTTAGTAGAAATGATCAGGTAGTACTCCCCATGATTCCGATCCAGAGTATGCTCCTATCCACCGATTAAAGAAATTACTATCAAGAACGAAATAATCCTTTACTTTTTTTGAATCCACTTTTTAGAAACAAGAATAGGAACGAAAAAAGTAGAAAGACTGCAATTACAATAAAAAAAGAGAGAGAAAGATCTTTATTCCTTAATTATATAAATTATATCGAAAGCAAATTCTTGGCATTATTTATGAACTAATGTAATATCTAATTCTTTTTCGTAATTGAAAACGCTGGGTTCAAATATCTATGAATATTTATAGAAGGAGTATTTTATTGAAGGTTTAAGTTATTACTCAAAAAAACATTCGAAATTATTAAAGGATGAGATCAATTCCGAAGTACTTTTATTGTTTTATTATAGCAGACAGAATTCCATTGGTCTAATTCGGGACCTCTCAATAGATTTTTACTCGATCTAGAACATATCGCCCTAAAGAATGCCGACCCGGTCCTTAGATTTCTTTGTGGTCCTGGAGGAGCCGTATGAGGTGAAAATCTCATGTACGGTTCTGTAATAGCGATGGGAACAGTGATGTTATCACCGACTATAATTATCTAACAGTTCAAGTACAGTTGATATAGTTGAGGCACAGGCAAAATATGGGTTTTGGGGATGGAATTTGTGGCGTCAACCTATCGGGTTTATCGTTTTTATAATTTCCTCCCTAGCAGAATGTGAGAGATTACCCTTTGACTTACCAGAAGCAGAGGAAGAATTAGTAGCGGGTTATCAAACTGAATATTCAGGTATAAAATTTGGTTTATTTTATGTTGCTTCTTATCTAAATCTACTAGTTTCTTCATTGTTTGTAACAGTTCTTTACTTGGGTGGGTGGAATCTCTCTATTCCGTACATGTTTATTCCTGAACTATTTGAAATAAATAAAGTAGGTGGCGTCTTTGGAACGACAATTTTTCTCTTTATTACATTAGCTAAAACATATTTGTTCTTGTTTATTCCTATCACAACAAGATGGACTTTACCTAGGTTAAGAATGGACCAATTATTAAACCTTGGATGGAAATTTCTTTTACCTATTGCTCTAGGTAATCTATTATTAACAACTTCTTCCCAACTCCTTGCACTGTAAATACACTATTTTATATTCACGACCTGTCTCAAACAAGAGAAAAAAAAATTATAGATATTCACGATATGTTCCCTATGGTAACCGGGTTCATGAATTATGGTCAACAAACAGTCCGAGCTGCAAGGTACATTGGTCAAAGTTTTATGATTACCTTATCGCACGCAAATCGTTTACCTGTAACTATTCAATATCCTTATGAAAAATTAATCACATCGGAACGTTTCCGCGGTCGAATCCACTTTGAATTTGATAAATGCATTGCTTGTGAAGTATGTGTTCGTGTATGTCCTATAGATTTACCTGTTGTGGATTGGAAATTGGAAACGAATATTAGAAAGAAACGATTGCTTAATTACAGTATTGATTTCGGAATCTGTATTTTTTGTGGTAATTGCGTTGAGTATTGTCCAACAAATTGTTTATCAATGACTGAAGAATATGAACTTTCTACTTATGATCGTCACGAATTGAATTATAATCAAATAGCTTTGGGTCGTTTACCAATGCCAGTAATTGACGATTACACAATTAGAACAATTTGGAATTCGCCTCAAAGAAAAAATGCGTCAACCCCATGATTTAAAAAATGTAGTTTTTATTTTTCCTTGGTCAATAACTACAATAGAAATCCCAACTATTAATTAGTTGATGAGAATCGAGGCGTCATTTGGAGTTAAAATCGAGTGATATATCATCTATCAGTAATTTTTTTAACATATATAGCTTGTTCAAACTCCCATTTATAATTTATTATTCTGATAAAAAACGAGATTGATTCAATTATTGGATACACATAAATCCACACTCATTAGAATTTCTTAGCATTTAGAATTAAATTCATAAAAACATATCATAAAAAAATAGGGTCCATTTCCTGGTCAGGTCAATAAGATCATGAAAGATTTTTTATTTATTTATTATTTTACATAAAATGGATTTACCTGGACCAATACATGATTTTCTTTTAGTCTTTCTAGGATTGGTTCTTATATTAGGAGGTTTAGGAGTGGTATTACTTACTAATACAATTTATTCTGCCTTTTCATTGGGATTGGTTCTTGTTTGTATATCTTTATTATATATTTCATCAAACTCCCATTTTATAGCTGCCGCACAGCTCCTTATTTACGTAGGAGCTATAAATGTTTTAATCATATTTGCTGTGATGTTTATGAATGGTTCAGCATCTTACAACGATTTTACTCTTTGGACCGTTGGGGATGGGGTTACTGCGATGGTTTGTGCAAGTATTTTTGCTTCATTAATTACTATTATTACAGATACGTCATGGTACGGTATTATTTGGACTACAAGATCAAACCAGATTATAGAACAAGATTTTTTAAGTAATAGTCAACAAATTGGGATTCATTTATCAACAGATTTTTTCCTTCCATTTGAACTCATTTCCATAATTCTTTTAGTTGCTTTGATAGGTGCAATTGCTATGGCTCGTCAGTAATAAATCGTTACAACTAGCATAGTAATCAAAATAAAACGTTGTTGCGTGTTTCAATTCTATCAAAATAGAAATTTTTTTGTCAATATATTATAACAATAAACTCTATTTATTTTATTTCTTTGTTCCACACTTGTTAGTTGCGTACTGTTTATATTCTAGTTAATAGAATCGGTTGAATTCTTGTTCATCTTGAAATGCATCGATAGCGATATTGATAAGGAGTTGATCAATGATGCTCGAACATGTACTTATTTTGAGTGCCTATTTTTTTTCTATAGGTATATATGGATTGATCACGAGTCGAAATATGGTTAGAGCCCTTATGTGTCTTGAACTTATACTGAATGCAGTGAATATAAATTTCGTAACATTTTGTGATTTTTTTGATAGTCGCCAATTAAGAGGAGACATTTTCTCAATTTTTGTTATAGCTATTGCAGCGGCTGAAGCAGCGATTGGACCAGCAATTGTTTCATCAATTTCTCGTAACAGAAATTCTACTCGTATCAACCAATCGAATTTGTTGAATAAATAAGATTAATCATAGAAAGATAAATATCCCTCAAATGCAGATTTTTACTATTTTTCTATATAAATAACTAATTAGAATATTAATAAATTCTAATTAGTAGGTATGATGCGTAATCTATGATGATGGGCATGCTTGCGAAAACCTAATGTAATAAATCAAAGTATCTTGGCCCCTCTATCCTCTCTCATGAGCCGATCCAGAAGTAGACTAATTAGCAAAATTCTGGTAAATCATTGATTCATCTGGTGTCTAAATATATGATTCATTTTACAAGTTTACTAGATCGAAAATTTATGGCGTTTAAAAATTAATAGATCCAATGTCACACTCAGTAAAGATTTATGATACATGTATAGGGTGTACTCAATGTGTCCGAGCCTGCCCCACAGATGTATTAGAAATGATACCTTGGGAGGGATGTAAAGCGAAACAAATCGCTTCTGCTCCCAGAACAGAAGACTGTGTAGGTTGTAAGAGATGCGAATCTGCCTGTCCAACCGATTTCTTGAGTGTTCGAGTTTATTTATGGCATGAAACAACTCGCAGCATGGGTCTAGCTTATTGATATGTTCCATAAAACTCCACGGGAATCCAGTTGATTTTTTTTTACCGACAAAAACCCGTACCCAATAAATTTAAATAGATTTTATTTTTATTTGAGTACGGGTTTTTTTGTCCAAGTGTATCTTGTCTTTACCACGAATGATTTTCCTTGGTTAACAATAATTGTTGTTTTTCCAATATTGGCGGGTTCCTTAATTTTCTTTCTTCCCCATAGAGGAAATAAGATTTTTAGGTGGTATACAATATGTATATGTATTTTAGAACTCCTTCTAACCACCTATGCATTTTGTTATCATTTTCAACTGGACGATCCATTAATCCAATTTGCGGAGGATTATAAATGGATCGATTTTTTTTATTGTTATTGGAGATTCGGAATAGATGGACTTTCTATCGGACCCATTTTACTGACAGGATTTATCACCACTTTAGCCACTTTAGGGGGTTGGCCAGTTACTCGGGATTCCCGATTATTCTATTTTTTAATGTTAGCAATGTACAGTGGTCAAATAGGATCATTTTCTGCTCGAGACCTCTTACTTTTTTTCATCATGTGGGAGTTAGAATTAATTCCTGTTTATTTACTCCTAGCTATGTGGGGAGGAAAGAAACGTCTGTACTCAGCTACAAAGTTTATTTTGTACACTGCAGGAGGTTCCATTTTTCTCTTAATGGGCGTTCTGGGTAGCGGTTTATATGGTTCCAATGAACCGACATTAAATTTTGAAACAT